CTTCTGTGTAATACTAATTGATAGGGCCTCATTGGCAAGTGCTACAAGATCTCGTGCATTGGAACCCATGGCTGTGGACCCGAATCGATTAGTATGGAACATTTTCTTTTCCAAGTGAAATCCCCTAGTATATGAAAGAGTGAAAAAGCGCTTTCGTTGTTGTGGAATAAGAAGCCTTCGTATCTTAATACATGTATTGAATTGATTCGGGGCTATTAGAGCGGGATCCACTTTTTGGGGAATATGAGTCGAAGCAATAACAAGAATATTTCTAGTAGAACATCTTTCACAATCCCTGGAGAGATAGTTCACTAATAGACCGAGGGATAAGTCCTTCGACTCATTCATATCCAGATCATGAATGTCTGGAATCCATATTATGCAAGGAGACATTGCTTTTGCTAATTCGAAGTGAAGGGTGATAAAAAATCGGTCTACTTCCGCCAGCAGTTCAATATTGGTGAACTCATTCATCACATCCTCAGCTAGCCACTCTATACGCCGCAACTCCCTATCAAGGTCACTAGTATCAATATCGTCACTAGCATCAATAGAGTCACTAGCATCAATAGAGTCACTAACATCATAGTCACTCTCATCCTCCTCATCAAGAACCAACTCCCTAGGCTTGCTATCCGGGAACTTGTTCAGAAATACTGTAATGAAAGGAAGATAGGAGTTTGTCGTTAGGTATTTGACCAAATAGGATCGTCCGCTTCCTATAGAACCTATCACTAAAATACCCCTAGAGGGGGATAAGGCTAAGCGGAGCGAAAAGGGTTTTCCATGAGACGGGAAATGAAAACTATTAGCCCCACACGAAGTTTGTGAATAAGTGATTGTCTGATAATTAGCAAGGAATATCCGCCTTTCTGCTAAACAGGATGTATTGAACTCATAATTCATTAGATACTTTTGATGAATGTCAACTAAGTATCGTAAGTAAATTGCTCCCGGTTGTTCAATCATTTGATAAGCAGAGTCATTCTTTGATAAATGATCGCTATGAGTCAGACTCAATAGAATTTGATCAATACTTTTTTCTGCCGTTAAGGTGGAGATGGAGAACTGAACCAAGAAGTCTCTTTCTTTATCACTAATCGAATCACTGTTCGCGAACCAGAATTCTATTGGATTATCATCAATCCAATGATCGCCCACGTTTTCTCTTTTTCTTATCAATGAATAGATCTCTTTACTTGTATGACTTAGATGTCTCGTATTTCTCGAAAAAATGATTCGATTGATGGGATTTGGTATGATACTTATGAGATCGATGAGATTGATATTCAAATATTTCTTCTTAGAACGTATAGAATATCCTAATTGTTGCAGAGCAACTAGAAAGAGATTCTTGAACTTTAACCAGAAAGAATTCAGTTCAGATGTGGGATACCTATCCAGAAGTTTTCGCAACTCAATCATGTATGATGGATTCATCAAAGATTTGATCTTTTCGAACTCTGTCTGTAACTCACTATAGGCTCGGGAAACAAAGAAAAGACGTGTACAAACGAGATGTCCAGCAACAAGAAGAAGGAAAAGGATTGAATAGAGGAACTCCTGAACATTTGGCGAGCTCAGATGTGTCGATATCAATGGTGACTCATTATTTCGATGAATCTTTTCTTCGGACAGAAGAAAATTTTGTAAACACTTAATCGAAATCTCACTTATCCGATTCCGTCGTGTCTTCCACAATTTTTTCTGAAGAATTCGCGCTGATCCATGCATAATATCATGAAAAATGGATACCAATATTTGACGGCTGCTACTTAGTATCGGCAATAGGTCTGAAAAAGTATCTAACAATATCAAACTTAGATATTTGCACCCTGTTGAAGTAAAGAACCATGGCATATATGTTTGGAATAGATTCCATTTTGATTTTAAGCGAGTTGAAAAAGCACTCTTTCGTTGATGAAAGGTTCTATACATCTGCCCTTTCTCAACGCATTTCTTTAGACAAAGACTCCGTTTTTTCCTCTTTTCGGATGGTAAATATTTCTCAGAACATGGAGTGTGAATCAAACCCATGTTTGAATTGAAATTGAGATACTGATGCAAGTTCTTCTCTTCTGAATCAGATAGATTCATATCTGAAAGAGGTTGACAAAAAGTTCTTTCAAAATTGACTTTTTGTCCCTCTTTTAGAGGTGTTCCAGAAATGTCTGCAATCGAGTAAATAGCTCTACGAACTAATGGATCGGATCGAATTGCAAACTGGAAAGATTTGTACAAGTTATACCTTTCGTCACCACTTTGTGGAAAATCATTAGATATGAATATGTTAGATACCTGCGACTCGATTGGTGAAGGTGAAATAGTATCTCTCTCCAAAAAAGCATGTTTTTTTTTACCACCGCACAAAGAAAATATTTTGTTGCGAATGAACAAGATATTGAGGAATTGTCCGTACGTAAAATCAGAATTCTTGATACGGGCCTTTTCCACATAAAAAGGGAATCTTTTGTTACAATAGAAGGAGAAGTGATGTGGA